TATATGATAAATATAAAAAAATATATATATACTATAAATATAATAAATTAAAATTAAATAAAATAATTAATAAATATAAATTAATCGAAGTTTATTAGTTTATTAAAGAATAATTTCATTCGAAAGAATAATTAGATGAATTGTATCAATATCCGTTATTTAAATTTACTTAATTTAATATTATATAATTTATAGAATTTTAAATTTATATAATAAATTATAATAAATCATATTTTTATTAATATAATATATAAAAATATTAATTAATTGAAAATCAAATTATGAAATTCTATTTATATATATATTTATATAAATAATATAATACAATAATTCTTATTTATAGAATATATAAAAAAAAATGAAGGGTTCTTTTCTTGATTGATTTGGTCTATATAGATCGAACTCCTCCCATTTTTTTTTATTGGAATTTATTATGAGATAATAGATAGGTGCCTTTTGGGAAAAGGGAAAGAAGCCTTTTCAATTTCAATTTCTTTGATTTCACATTATCAACTATGTAAAAAATAAAAATCAAACATATGGAGAAAAGCCAGCTATCGGAGTCGAACCGATGACCATCGCATTACAAATGCGATGCTCTAACCTCTGAGCTAAGCGGGCTCGCATAACATAAATTGTACACACATAGGATTTAGTAAACCACTGGAATCTTAGCTATTAATTGTTCATTCTTAACTCTTCAAAAGAAAATGAATCTGAATAAAAAAAAATAAATAATATATATATATAGAATAGAATTTCAAATAAATATGGAATATAAATATGGAATATTTGAATATTATAGAACATATAATATAACGATTAATATAGCGATATATAATTTGGATCTATTTATCATATCAAATAATATGTTTATCAATAATCAATATCTTAATTAGCTTAACTTAATTAGATAGTAATATTTATTTTTTAATTCAAATGACATTTGAAATTAAAATTTTTTTTTTACTATTCTATTTTACTAATCTAATTCTATTTCATTAGTTATATTTCTTTAGTAATAAAATAGTTTATTTAAAAACTATTCATTTTATTACATAATTTACATGAAGTATTTTAATTTTCTATTTTCTATATATTTAGAATTTGAAATAGAATCTGATAATTAAATTAGTGATTAAATTACTATAACCTACTAATTAAATTAGTATCTTATTCGAGAATTCTAGAATTCTATAGAATATAGAATCCATATTCTATACATTATATAAAATGATACAATAGATTATAATATTCGAAATAATTTCATTGTAAATTTTTTTATTAAAAATGAATAAAAAAAAGGAATTATTAGTTATAGCCATTAGATTCGTTATGGTTATCAAATTATTTAATATTCTATTAATTAAATTCCCTTTTAGTTCGGAAAGATAAGAGCTAAGACGAAAATAAAAGAATCGACCGTTCAAGTATTCAAAATTGCACACTAAAAACGATATATATAAGGAAATATAATTATTTAAGTATAATATAGGTGTAATAATATAAAAAAAAATATTATATATATAATATAGTAATAAGTATACTATATTATAGATGATATGGATCCATCTATATTGAATTATGGATACAGACATAATAGAAATAGAATCTTTTCTCATTGGACAAAATAGGAGTTCCCGAAAGAGATGAAAGAAGATAGACAATAAATCCAAATAGAAGAAAACGGTATTATAATGAGCTCCTAATTATAAAACAAAAGGGGGGATATGGCGAAATTGGTAGACGCTACGGACTTAATTGGATTGAGCCTTGGTATGGAAACCTACCAAGTGATAACTTTCAAATTCAGAGAAACCCTGGAATTAAAAATGGGCAATCCTGAGCCAAATCCGGTTTTCTGAAAACAAAGAAGGGTTCAGAAGGCAATAATAAAAAAGGATAGGTGCAGAGACTCAATGGAAGCTATTCTAACAAATGGAGTTGGCTATGTTGCGTTACGAAAGGAATCCTTCCATCGAAACTTCAGAAAGGATGAAGAATAAACCTATATACGTATATGTACTGAAATACTATCTCCAAATGATTAATGACAACCCGAATCCGTATCCTTATTGCTTTTCATTTTTATGAAAAGTGAAAGAATTGTTGTGAATCAATTCTAAGTTAAATAAGTTAAAAAAGAATCGAATATTCATTGATCAAATCATTTACTCCATCAAAATCGGATAGATCTTTTGAAGAATTGATTAATCGGACAAGAATAAAGATAGAGTCCCATTCTACATGTCAATATCGACAACAATGCAATTTATAGTAATAGGAAAATCCGTCGACTTTAAAAATCGTGAGGGTTCAAGTCCCTCTATCCCCAAAAAAGGCCAATTTGATTCCCTAATTTTTATCGTATCCTCTCATTTCGTTAGCGGTTCAAAATTCGTTATGTTTCTCGTTCATTCTAATTCTACTTTGAAAAAGGAATCCCAATGTTAAATTTGAATAATTAACAATTCATTTCATTACTCGTACTGTACTGACA